CGAAGAAGCAATGTCACTCGATCATTATCAAACTGACTGGAATCTTTTTCTGTTCCTTCTACTTCATCTTCTGTTCCTTCTACTTCCTCTTCTGTTCCTTCTACTTCCTCTTCTGTTCCTTCTACTTCCTCTTCTGTCCCTTCTACTTCCTCTTCTGTCCCTTCTACTTCATCTTTTTCTGTCCCTTCTACTTCATCTTTTTCTGTTCCTTCTACTTCATCTTTTTCTGTCCCTTCTACTTCATCTTTTTCTGTTCCTTCTACTTCATCTTCTGTTCCTTCTACTTCCTCTTCTGTCCCTTCTACTTCATCATTATCAAACTGACTGGAATCTTTTTCTGTCGGCGAGGATCCCACCAGAGCGCCTTCTAACTCTAATAGACCATGAACTAGATCAGATAGGCCATGAACTAGATCAGAATCGTTCTCAACGAGTCCATAAGAAGTGATCCTATTTTTTTCATCGGGTCCGGGGGGAGACAAAAGGTCTTGAGCGATCGATCCGGCAGAACAACTCAAAAGATAAAGAAGTATCGTTAATTTCTTCATGCTCGTTCCAAGTTCGAAGTACCATTTGTACAAATCAGAATCCCCTTCGTCACATGAGTTCTTCTTGATATAGATAGATATAGGATCTATGGGGCAATTCCTTAGAAGTACATTTTGTGCAACAGCCCTTCCTATCTGATAGAAAAGGATCCCATGCTCCTGAACCGGTCTTACGTCGGCTCGCAAATCCCAAGTTTTTCTATGAAGAGCAGATCTAATTGTAGTAGTGTCTATAATTGATTTCTTCTGTGTAATACTAATCGATAGGGCCTCATTGGTAAGTGCTACAAGATCTGGTACACTGGGACCCAAGGTTGTGGACCCGAATCCATTAGTATGGAACATTTTCTTTTCCAAGTGAAATCCCCTAGTATATGAAAGGGTGAAAAGGCACTTTCGTTGTTGTGGAATAAGAAGCCTTCGTATCTTAATGCATGTATTTAATTTATTCGGAGCTATTAGAGCGGGATCCACTTTTTGGGGAATATGAGTCGAAGCAATAACAAGAATATCATTTTTAGTGGAACATCTTTCACAATCCCTGGAGAGATGGTTCACTAATAGACCGAGGGATAAGTAATTCGACTCATTCGAATCCAGATCATGAATGTTTGGAATCCATATTATGCAAGGAGACATTGCTTTTGCTAATTCGAATTGAAGGGTGATATAAAATTCGTCTATTTCCTCGTCCAGCATCTGATACACAAGTGGCACATTCGTCGTAGTTAGCAACTCCGTCATCTCGCTATCAACAAAATCGTCCATATCACCAGGCTCATAATCGTCCATATCACCAGGCTCATAATCGTCACTGTCACTATCCTCAAAATCGTCACTGTCATCGTAAAAAAAATCAAAAAAACTGCCCTCGTAATCGTCCGCCTCGTCACCATACTCATCAAAAAAGCCACTCTCGTCAATATCAAAACCGTTAGGCGTCTTGTTATCCAGGAACTTGTTCAGAACTACTGTAATGAAAGGAACATAGGAGTTTGTCGCTAGGTATTTGACCAAATAGGATCGTCCAGTTCCTATAGAACCTATCACTAAAATACCCCTAGAGGGGGATAGGGCTAAGCGGAGCGAAAAGGGTTTTCCATGAGATGCTAAATGAAAACTATTAGCCCCGCACGAGGTTTGTGAATAAGTGATTGTCTGATAATGAGCAAGGAATATCCGTCTTTCTGCTAAACAGGATGTATTGCACTCATAATTCATTAGATCCTTTTTATGAATGTCAACTAAGTGTCGTAAGTAAATTGCTCCCGGTTGTTCAATCATTTGATAACCAGAGTCATTCTTTGATAAATGATCACTATGAGTCAAACTCAATAGAATTTGATCAATCCTTTTTTCTCTCGTTAAGGTGGAAAACGGAACCAAGAATTCTCTTTCTTTATCCTCAATCGCATCACAGTTCGCGATCCAGGATTCTATTTTATCGTCAATCAAACAACAATGACCGTTCACATTTTCTATTATTTGATCATAACGATAACGTTGACCAGAACAGAGAGAAGAGAAATCCCCTAGCTCTGTTATCAATGAATGGAGCTCTTTACTTGTATGACTTAGATGTCTCGTATTTTTCAAAAAAGCGATTCGATTGATGGGATTTGGTGTGATACTGATGAGATCGAAGAGATGGATAAGAAAAGATTTGCGTCCACCCCATAGCATCTTGCCGCCAGAGGCAGACACCCATAGTTCTTCTAGATAATCTACTAATTTTTCCAGAGCAACTAGAAAGAGCTTCTTTAAAGAATGATGTTCAGGGTACCTATCCAGAAGTTTTCGCAACTCCACGATGTATGATGGAATCATCAAAGATTGGGCCCTTGCGAAATCTCTCTGTAACTCACTATAGGCTCGGGAAAAAAAGATAAGGTGTGAAAAAAGGAGATATCCAGCAACAAGAAGAAGGAAAAGGATTGAATAGAGGAACTCCCGAACATTTGGCCATCTAAGATCTGTCGATATCGATGGTGACTCATTATTTCGATGAATCATTTCTTCATACAGAAGAAGCTTATGGAAACACTTACTCGAAATCTCACTTATCCGATTCCATTGTGAAAGACACCATTTTTTCTGAAGAATTCGCCATGATGTTCCGCATGGATCAGATATAGCATGACAAATGGACACAAATTTAGGACTGCTCCTTAGTATCGGCAATAGGTATGATGACCAAGTATCTAAAAACATCAACTTTAGCAAATTGTACCCTGTCGAGGTAAGGATAAATGGCATATATGTTTTGAATAGATTCCAGTTTGAGAGAATTGAAGAAACCCTATCTCCTTGCAAGGCTCTATCCATCTGCACTTTCTCAACCCATTTCTTTAGATAAAGACTCTGTTTTTTCTTTTTCCTCTTTTCGGATGAGAAACATTTCTCAGAATGAATCAAACCCATGTTTGAATTGAAATTGAGATACTGATACAAGTTCTTCCCTTCTGAATCAGATAGATTCATATCTGAAAGAGGTTGACAATAAGTTCTTTCAAAATTGACTATCTGTCCCTCTGTTAGAGGTGTTCCAGAAATGTCTGCGATCGAGTAAATAGCTCTACGAACTAATGGATCAGATCGCATTGCAAGGTGGAAATATTTGTAAAAGTTATACCTTTCATCACCACTTTGTGGAAAATCCTTAGGTATGAATATGTTAGATACCTGTGACTCGATTGGTGAAATAGTATCTCTCTCCAAAAAAGCATGTTTTTTTTTGCCGCCGCACAAAGAAAATTTTGTGTTGCGAATGAACAAGATATTGAGGAATTGTCCATACGTAAAATCAAAATTCTTGATACGGGCCCTTTCCACATAAAAGGGGAATCTTTTGTTACAAAAGAAGCCGAAGTCATGTGGATTCTTCAAGAATCGAAGTCGATTTGCTTTATAAAAAGAAGATATCAATGAACTTCTATGAAATGGTTTCACGGGATTCAACCAATTGTCTTGATCGTGGGATATCATTGAGAAATAGGAATCCAAAGATTTCCTGCTATTATTTCTAGTATGGAATGAGTCAATCATCCCCTCTGGTTTCTTATTGAACAATAATTTAGATTTTTGGGAAGTCTCATGATCATCCAATAATAATGGTTTCCATTTTTTCAAATAAACGAGTTGAAGACCTATTGATTCTAAGAACTGATTGCAGAGTTGATCATTCGGACCTTTCAATTCAGAGACGCGGATCTCGGACCTATGAATGGGGGGGGTATTCCCGAAACTCACAAAGAAAAAAGGAAGTGAGTTAGACAAAAAAAGAAGTAACTTGGAGAAAACGAAAGGAAGGAACTTATACAAATCTTTTTTGTCGATAACCTCAGACCGATCACTCGAATATTGGTTAATACGTGATCGATATCGATCAATACGTAATCGATATCGATCGAAGACCACTTGAAAACGGCTCTTCTGCTCAGAAACGAAATGTTCCAAATGTTCCTGGAAATTCTTGCTCCCATTGGACCATTTGTATCTATATGCATTAGGGTCCCGATTCACGGATCTCTCGGTTCGAGAAATCAAAATAAGAGGATCGGACCATTTCTTTTGACTCTTTTTCAAATTCGATAAATGTTGGTTGATCGTATATTTCATAAAAGTTCTATGATTCAGAGTATCATTTCCTATTTGATCCCTTTGAATTCCATATTCGAAGTTGCGATCGGATCGATTCATTAAAAAGAATCGATTCAATACATTTCTTATGTACCCATGGGTGCTATATTGGATTTGAATCAGATTTCGGATCCATCTATATTGATTGACTGCCTCCACTATGTTGTTGCTAGCAAATACCACTATTTTTGGTTTTGGATCTTCCAAATCATTCCCGCAGGAGATCTGGACCCACCTTTTTCTGATCCTTCGATAAAAGGATTCATTCTCTTCGTAAAAAACAGGAGGTAGAACCAATAAAGATTTCTTTTTCGATTCATCCCTGGAGTTGAATACCTCAGCCAAGAATTGTTTTTGATCCAATACGGAAGAATCAATAGAAAAGGCAAATCCCTTATGATACACCAGATCCGGCTCGGTTATTGATAGAGTGAATAGATCTGCCATTTCTTGAAATCTCTCTTCTGAATCCAGTTCATCCTTCGGAACCATATCACATCCCGGATCTGATGAAATAGGATGAATTGAGACGGTCTTTTGTAAATACGTAATTGTCTTGAATAGATTAACTATTTCTTTATTTTCCGATCGCCGGGAAGGGACAAAAGAAACATCTTGTTCTTTCTTCAACAATTTCTGATCCACAGTGGACCTCTCAGTAGGATTCGAACCCAGATGAAGTTCTGACCATCCGTCAGAGAAAAAAGAAAGAATGGATCTTGTAGGATTCCCAAGAAATTCTTCGATTTCTTCCGGAGGGAGATGATTATTCATCTCCTTCTCACCTTCCGTGAATAGCCGGGACTTTGAGGA